ATATTTGAAATGAAATGTATGAACTACGTATGAACGAAGAAATAAAGAGAATTTTCTACTTAAATTGGAAGTTTCAACAGATCAAAATGGAAAGGAATTGATAGAACAATCCTAGAAACAGAATTCTGTCACTTAGACTTATTAAGGTCATAGGGTTTTGTATAGAATAGCAAAACCAAAATAAAATGATTAAAATTATACCATTATTATGATATTACATATTCGAATTTGAGAAAAATAAAAAGATTCGGTATTTGGGAGACAAAGACAAAAAATCATATAGAATCCATTTTTTTAGCACTTAACCACCTTAGGATTTAGGATTTCGTTGTTCAAAAAACGATTCAAAGAGAAGAGAGATATTTGTACTTTACTGATTTTTGAGTAGAATACAATTTGAAGTGTATTGTATAATATTAATATAAGAATATAAGAAGGGTTGCATTTATTAAACACGTATTCAGATAGCTAGAATATCCGACTTCTCTTTTATTGCCGGTTCTATTCGGGACAGCCCCGGGCGTGCTCTATCAAAAGAAAATTTCCATTCAATGCATGAAGTAGGATAATTTTATGATAATTCCCTATCGACAACATATCTAAATAATAGATATCTGTATAACAATTTATGTTCTGGGGTTTACATATACTCATATGTTTTATTATAATTGAAATTGAGAAAGATTTTTTGATTGAAAAAATCAATACTGATTAGTTCTGTCTCAATTTGGATTTTCTTATGTCATTAGGAAAACACAATTTGAAATTCAAATCCCAGAGTCGTTCATGAATTCGAAGTAAGGAGTCCATAGTTAATGGTTCAAATTTCTCGGCTGAAAATACACAATACTAAAAACATTCTCTCGCTTCTATTGAGAAATCAAATGTGTATTTTCAGATACTATACAATCAATTGAAGGGATGGATCAAATCCAACCAAAAGGGGGGTTTTTCTTTTAGGAAAGAAAGGGATTAAGGAAAACAGAAGTCAAAATGCAAGTACAATAAAAATTCAGTAATCCGGGAAAATTTGCATCTATTTTGTATCATTTTGGCGGCATGGCCGAGTGGTAAGGCGGGGGACTGCAAATCCTTTTTCCCCAGTTCAAATCCGGGTGTCGCCTGATCACCAAAAAACTCGAAATCTCTTCTTCTTTTCTGTTCTGCTGATATAACTCCCAGGATGCCTCCCCGGTAGAAGCATATCCCTTCTATTACTAAGGGAGTGTCTAATAACTGAATCTTGAATCAGATTGTAGAGCCTGATAGGAAATTCAATTAATAGTTTTGGACGGGAGCGGAAGTTGCTTTATATAAGACGGACTCGCGAGAATCTCTGAGTGCTCAGGTATCATCCAATCAATATTAGATTGGATGAATAATGGATTTTTCTAGAAAAGGGGGCAAAAAGAAATGCTTTCTTTTTGGCAACCCCTACTCAAGCCCCCCGTTTCACAGCAATAATCGGGAAAGAGGGTACGGATTAGATCAAATGGGGAAATATAGGTCTGTAATAGATAGTGATTTCTCGTTTTTCGTGATTTCTCCTCTTCTGTTTTTACTTAGAAGGTCAACAAAACAAAAAAAGAATAGGCCTTATTATTCTTATTCCTACATGTTCCCATTTCCTTGAGATGGTACTATGTATTTTGCTTGTGTTTAATCTTTCCTGATTCAAAATCATAATCGATTTATTGGATTGGTTTCTCAATAGTGTTCGGTCAGAATCCTTTTTTGACTCTGCGCCATTGATTCCACTATTATTAGTGAGGAATAATGGAATAATTCCTTCGTATTTATAGAGATAGGGGACATAATGCACATGGATATAGTAAGTCTCGCTTGGGCTGCCTTAATGGTAGTCTTTACATTTTCCCTTTCACTCGTAGTGTGGGGAAGAAGTGGGCTCTAGAAGTACTACTAATTGAGTTCAGGAATCAAACCGTATCAATTGTTTGATAGATCGTTCTGCAACGTATTTGTAACTATTTACAATAAAAATCTCTGAATTTGGAATCCAGTTGGACTCCAATCGAGTAATCTATGATATGAATCATACTCTTTCAATTAAAGAGATATTTCTAAAGAGATATTTCATTGATTCCCGCCTTTGTATTTTGAAAAGAAAGGGATTCAGATGATTGGAAATTTATTCCAACCTCAAATTCTTCCGAAATTTTCTATTTCAATCAATGGGAATGGGCTCTGACTATCTTTATAGATGGATACTGAAGAAGACCGGGCCTTTTTTTTATTTCTTTCCCTCTTTACTCTTCAAAGAAGAAGTCGTTTTGTTAAGTGTATACGCACTTTCTATGAGAAATGATATAGAGATGGTGGTTGTCTAACGAGAGACTAGGCAATAATAAGATCTTGACTCGGGCAAGTCGTGGGCATTTATCCTTTGGTTTCTAATTTGAGAAAGTCGATTTATGCTTTATTGACTTATTTCATATCACGGTTCGCGCGTTAAAAATAGGCGAGGTTTCCCCTCCCTTATTAGTAAAAAGAAAGGAATTAGAATCCTAAGATAAGAATTATTTCAGATTGATCGGAACAAATAGATGTAGCAAATTGGGTGTTATGTCAATTACATACAATATAGGGAATGTGGAATTAATATACACATATATGATATGTATGATATGAAGAGAATACTGTAGATTGATCTATAGAAACTTAAGCCTTTCTCTTTATTCTAGATTACAACTTTATAGACTAAGAGATAGATAGTATGGTAAAAAGATGCATCTTTTTACCATACTATCTATCTCTTAGAAAACTGCCGATTATAGTGCGCTCATTTCATTTAAGTTAAGACGTGAAATTGGAATCCTTTTCATTTGACTTCGTCAATTTTTGATAAGAACTCAGAAGGAAGGTTTCATTCAACTGAATTTGAAAATTCAGTTGAATGAATCATTTTGACTGACTGTTTTTACGTAAATGATAAGCAGAAAGGCGGTAGGAACTAGAATGAATAGTGCAGTAGCAATAAATGCAAGAATATTTACTTCCATAACTCATCGGTTTTTTTACTTCGCAATAACTCGGGATTTAATCCCCTAGAGATGATAAATCTTTCGGCTGTAAATTCAATGAATGAATTACCTCTCGATGATCTTGAATCCGATCAATATCATGAATAACAATATCTGATCTATCAAATCAACCCGTCGTCAAGACTTGAATAGTATAACATAGGAAGTTCTTTTATACATACCGAATCCAAATTTGGATTCCTGACTCAATCAATCCAAAATTCCTTTATTTATCATCTGTTTCCTTGTTTTTTTCTATAACCTATCTTGCGTCTCCCCTGGACAATCATCTGATGAAGGATCATCAGATTGCCCTTCCCCTTCGATTAATTACATAGTTCCAAACCTAAACAAACAATAAAAGCGAAATGGAAAAAATCGGAAAGAAAAAAGAAATAAAGACTCCTTTTTACTTTGGGAATGGAAGTATGCCCCTCGACACCTTTACTAGTTCATAGTTACTAGTTCATAGAAAGGGAAAAATGAATTGATGTAGTTATTTGATTTTGATCCGTCGGGACTGGCGGGGCTCGAACCCGCAGCTTCCGCCTTGACAGGGCGGTGCTCTAACCGATTGAACTACAATCCCGGGGAAAGGAAATAGGGGATCTAGCAGAAAATTGGATTCTTTTTTATCTTCGTATGGGGTCTTTCTGAAGGACAAGGGGGCTTATACCATCTCATGGTAGATTGGCGGATTATTGGGCCGAGCTGGATTTGAACCAGCGTAGACATATTGCCAACGAATTTACAGTCCGTCCCCATTAACCGCTCGGGCATCGACCCAGGAAGAATCCATTTTAGGCTTATTGGTAATCCATGATCAACTTCCTTTCGTAGTACCCTACCCCCAGGGGAATTCGAATCCCCGCTGCCTCCTTGAAAGAGAGATGTCCTAAACCACTAGACGATGGGGGCCAACTTGACCAACCGCCCTCATACTATGATCATAGTATGATCCGTTTTTTGAAATTGTCAATATAATGATAATGGAATGAGCAAATCCGAGGGATCTTTTCGTTTTTCATAATTGTATAGAATTTTTGGATTCGTCATTCAATTCATATTCATGAATCGTTCATTAGAATCGACATTCTCTATAGAAATCTAATCTAGTAAGCGGGATCAAAATCAAAAAGTTCTCAAAAATTTTCTTTAAGACTTTAGTTCAAGGGGACAAGTAGAATCTCTTCATGACATGATTCGATGAAATATCTTAAAATGGATTTTATGTCAAATTGGTAAGTGTACGTGTATGTTATGTATCAACCAAGTGAATTTTTTTTTCATTAAGGATCATCTCAATAAAATAAATTAGGGCCGGTCTTGAAACAATTCATTTTACCCTAGACTTTCTAGGAAAATCCATTTGATTATTCAAAAATCAGCCACTAGCCACTATGAGTATACTGTATATACTTATATGTATATAATATATGTGCATATAGAGATTTTATCTACATAGTGACTCGTCCGGGAATTAAATCAAATAAGCCCCTTTAACTCAGTGGTAGAGTAACGCCATGGTAAGGCGTAAGTCATCGGTTCAAATCCGATAAGGGGCTTATTTTTTCATCCATTTTTTTCATAAAAGTCCAGTCATAGTATGTCATAGTATTCAGAAATTTTGTATTTGGAATACAAAAGGAACTAACCAGATAATACGTTATCATTATACTGAGTTAGAGTATAGTAGTTCTAGTTAGAAAATGGAACATTTGTTCGGAAAATTTTCATTATTATGAATAATCATAAGCCGCCTCTTGAATCGCCAAAGATCCCTATTTTCCATTATACCAAGCAAATCCATTGGAAAGATTCGAAATTAACAAAACAAAAGAAAAAGTAAAAAGAAAAAGTAAGTGGACCTGACCCATTTAATTATAACTATATCCGCTATTCTGATATTAAAATTCTGATATTAAAATTCGATAGAGATGAAATTTGAATTAGAACAGT